AAGAAACTATTTCAGCATGCCATTTGAAGAAATTCTTCACTCGGATGCTCTCACAGCGATGCTGAAAAGGTCATCTCTACTCTGGCTCAACACTCCCCTGACTTACGCGAAAGAATCATCCTCAGAAAACTAGCATCCCGGATGGTTGAGCTCAAGGAAAGCACCCTGAGAGCAAGAAGTTCGATCAATTCTGCCAAAGCCTCTCAGTCTACTGCTTCTGAAAAGACTTCTAACTGCGAGAGTGCCTTAGATCAGGAGCATGAACAGCTCAATTCCCTGGAAGCTCGGTTCTCAAAGATTGAAGAAGAAAGAGAGCAGCTAGCAGTTGAAATTCGGTACTTACAAGCCAAAGATGCAGAGTTCCTCAAACAACAGGATTCACTGGTAGCTGAATTAAAAAAGGCTAACGAAGGGATATCCAGAAAGCTTGCAGAACTGGAAGAACGAAGCCCCGAAACTCGACTTTTAATGCCCACAGATCTGCTGGAAGTAGGCACCCGAAGATGCTAAAGGAGCTAGCCACTATCATCGTATATAGAAGAGGAAAAACTCTTTGGCCGCATGAAGAGCGGAGCTGCACTTTTGTGACTAGCTGAAAGTAAGTAATCTCAAGGCCCGGGCATTCACCCAAAGCCAACCAGCTTAGGGGCCTTAGTTGTCCATGTATTTATCCGGTGTAATTGTTTAGTACAGGGGAATTTTTACTTTAGAACAAGACCCTTGGCTCACGCATGACTCTTATAGATTCTTTTGGGGTGTGTAAGGTAAGAGCGTCAATGGATACCCTTCCTCGTTCTTCAAAGAAAAGAGAAGGACCAGAAGTCCCCCGCCTCACCTCGAAGATAAAGGAAGAAGAAATTTGGATTTGGATGATTACCCCGACCCGAAAGTTCTCAAATAGGCTGGTTTCAGTCCAATCCAGTGAGTATGCCATGCCAATTCGCTTTTAACTCAACCTCAATTCATTCAGTTAGGACCTCCCTTTATGTCATTTCTTTCCTTGCCAGCGTGAGGAGTCAGATCGGATTCTAGCACTTGCATGGAATCTGGGATAGTGGCTATTGGCAGCCTCTCTTGGCATGAGCACTAGCATCTTGCTAACATCGGCTTTTTCCTCCGACTAGAAGGGGATCTTGTTCACGGCGGATTCAAGATCCTCAAATGTGGCTTGGCTTCAGCTATCTCATTCGTTCTTTTTTATCTTTTGATTGGTAAGTAGCCCTTTTCGGGTTAGTTGAAAGACCAAGAATGGCCTCTTTGAAAGAAGACGACAGACATGCTGGGAAGGAAAAGGAAGGAGATGTGGCCTAAGTAGGTACAACAAAAGGTAGTAGTATGGGGCGCAATATGCGATTGGAAGCTCTTCTTTGGCAGGTTTCATGATTTGCTAATCCGATCTTGTAAGTTGGCTTATCTTAGGCCACCGACTGAGACGATGGCTTGAAACCCGGGTAGAAATAAGACCAATCGAAAACCTTGGAAGCAACAAATCGCGGGGCGTAAGCTGTTGAATAAGCTGTGGGTCTTGAGGCAGATGTGGCATCTTCTGAACCACCGACCGTAGTTAGGGGGAAAAAGCTCATCTTTTTTCAATGCAACCAGAGGGCTCTTAGTACGCTAACGCTACTACCTGCCCAGTAAGAGGATGTTTTTTGGTTTATGTCGTCCAAAGAAAGGGCTTCCCTTCAAAGGTCAATATCAGCAAATGACGAAAGCCCGGGAAATGGGCCCTTTTTCCATGACATGATTCGGTGTGTGTATTCAATTACAGCGGATGCTTTGGTAGATGTCTTTTCCATTCTATAACGGGGATCCATTCTAGACTTGAGGCTGCTAATAGTTCTCCTTCTACTTCCGAAATCAAGGGAAATTCCCGGATCAGCCAAAAGAGGAGATTATCCTTCTGTAAGCTTCTTTCGTGATTGGCTTGTTCAAGACTTCTTTCGAGATCTGCTTTATCAGATCTTATCTCTTTCCAGTTCATCCAATCTATAGAGTTAGACCGTGGAAAAGAAGTTGATTTCCCATACCTATCATAGGGAGATCTAAATCAGGGACCAATAATCCCCAAATCTGCTTATTCTAACTTCACAATTGGACTAGACACAAATTGCACCATTAGAGCTCCCTTCCCTTTTGAAGAAGAAAATTCCATCCAGACATAGGTTTGGCTACCAAGTTGGAGCACAAAGGGTCATCACTTAAGATTAAAAAAAAGGCTATTTCAGAACTTGATCTTCAGGATGGGCTAAATAACCCTCCTCGGCTTGTCGATTATATAAAGAATTTCAGATGCACTTCTAATGATGTCTCTATCTGCTAAGTCATCCCGTCCCATAGTGTACGCTCACTTCTTGCAGGTTAGCCCACTCTAAGACGAGTGAGGCTTTCGCTTGCCTTATCAGAAGAGGATGAAATCCAGCCATTGGTGCCTACGGTTAGAGCGCACGGATCAGTAGCCGAATCACCCACCCTCCTCCTCTGCTAGCCCTGAAAAAAGAGTATAGTAGCGCTTAGCTTCTTCGCGTACATTATTCCGACGAATAGCTCCGTCCTAGCCTCTTTATTTAGTCCTTTCCGTTGAATAATCTCCTTCTTAGATCTGATCTTTCGAGAAAGGAAGTGTAAGATGCACAGCTGCTCTATCTAGCTGTTGGTCTTTCCCCATAAGAATTGTCGGACGACTCCGTGCTCTCACTCATTTATGGAGGGTACAATAGGTTGGAAAACTGCCAATAAAGGTACCCTGTAGTGGATCCGTCTATCTGACCTCGCCCTATGATATGGCTTTCACCAGCCGCGGTTTGATAAAGCTCCCACTGACAAGCAGTCTTCTTTTGCCCACACCCTATGCTATGTCACTGAAGCCCACCGACCAAAATGTACTCCCATTCTCGCACTAGCAATATAAGATTGGCCCAAAAAATGACCAAAAGTCTTCGCTTCGTAAGAGAGCAGTTCTTCATTCACAGAATCAGTATTCGTGTAGGGTCCACCCCTTACGGATTGCGCATGGGCCGCAGAATGCTCGCTGAGGGCAGGCCCTCTTCCCGGTTAGAACAACCTGGTCATCCTATAACGTATATAACGTAGGCCCACACATCTCTAGAGAGAGAAAGGGGACGGAGACTCAGACTATGGGATAGTACAACCCATATCATCCTTTCCGGTGCAGGGGAATGCCTTCCTTCACGCCTGGGCATCTAATGCAACCCCCGAGGAACAGGAAAAAGCCCACCAGATTTAGGGTGTGTCGGAGCTCGCAAAAACGGCTTTGAAGCTCCAAGCAAATCTCCATCACCGTATCACGGTTCACACATTCACCTAAAATCGTTGGGAAAGTCTCTTTCAACCCCTTCTTCGTGAGAGAGGGTATAAGCCACGAAAAAACGATCACCGAGAGTGCTTGCTTAAATGTATAGGTGTGGCTATCGGTCAACAAGACAAGCAGGCATCATAATTCCCATCGCAATTCTCCGCGTTCGTAGCGGAGGTCCATGGCACTAGACCGGTCAAGGGGTGCGAATCAGAGGGATCGAAGAGTCTTCCATTTAGCCTTTCTTCAGGGAGGCCCCTAGGCGGTTCACTTTGAGTAGTGTATGCGCAAGGATTTTGAGTTCATGGTGATGCTTCTTCTTCTTGAAATTCGAAATACAGGGCCCGCCTATTTCATATTTTGTTCCGTCCTCCTGATAAGAGGACGTTTCCGTACCCCATGACCTGACTCAAGAAAGAAGACTAGCTGAGATCGATCGCCCATGACCTGTCCAGTATTGAGATAGGGTATCGACCGTGAAAAGAGATCCGTTTTGGCTTTCACTCAATGATAGCTTTCCTTGTCATGTAATAGGTGATCTAAAATAAAAAAGCAAGGATGATCTACCACGTAGTGAGGTGGCACTCAATCCATATCTATCGACCAATGAATTACGTATTCTATATAAGCTTGCCTGAGTAAATCCATCTCTATATCGCACTAGCTTGCCTTCCTTCTCTACCTTGTATTCACGTAATATTAATGAAGATCTCTCCGTATATCGATCAGTTCCTTTAGTTAGAGATGGTATCGACCTTTTCTTATGATATAGCAGTGGAGCACCTATGAATGACTTCTGATAAGCTTGCCTTCCTTCTCACCAATGATTTACTTAATATAACCAATGATTTACTTAATATAGAGAAGTGGAGCTAGCTAGCATCTCTATCTATGACTCCATCTCGATCTACAAATTCATGAGACTCGAAAAGCTATCATCGAACAGAGAGACAGATGGAATCGATACATTTGTATCTTCTTTTATTGAGGATTTGGTAAATGCTAGCGTCATGTAATCACCAAAGCAGTATTTACATAGAAGAGATAAGGATCGATCAGTATATAGATCTAGATCCGTGCTGTCATATGGTATGGTATCTACCTACCTTTTCTCTCCGTATAAGAGAGAAGTCTTCTTCGCGCGATAAGTTTTGGCTTTCGTTTTAGTTCATCCTTCGGTCATTCTAAAATGATTGTTTAAGATTCTTTTAAGTAACTCAAGTGAAACAATGCCCAACGATTCCCATGTCTTTCTTGGTTTTTTCCAAGGCGATTTCCTCCAACATTTTCGTGGAAAGTGAACCTGGAAATGTTACTTTTACAAAATTTATTTCTTTTTATAGGACTGACTGAAGTCAAGGGTTGAGGGGCAGCAGACCGAAAGGAAAGCAGGTAGGCCGACCGTTGTTTTATTTTAAGTTCGATCATTGACAAGGTTCAAAGAAAGGGTGACCCGTTGTGAAATAAGAGCACTCGATCGAACACAATGTCAATTGGCCAAGCCATAAGCAAAGCAAGGAAGAGGCATCCAGTCCAATCAGCTCTTAATGTTCGAGTTTCCGGTGCCGCTTTTTATGGTCTTTTCCACGTAACCACAGTTGGTTTTATATCCATTGTTCAAATAGCCGTAAGCGGTGGTTCAGGAAATATTTTAGAATCGGTTGTTACAGAATCTGCTTCAACTGTCTCAAATAGGAGAATAGATGACACCCGCTGATTATGTTGTGTTGTGATGGCAACCGATTCTCCCCAGGTGGTGCGTGCGGTTGGGGAAACCAAGCGAAAGAAGACAAGATCGAATCAGAAAGCACTGTCTCGTGCTCGTCTCGTTGAATGGAAACAAAAGAGATATTTCATATTCTAATGAGAAAGCATTCTGAATCGGCATGAACAACAGCCCCCGTAGAAGCATCAACAGGAAGTTCAGCAATACAATGGAAGCCAAATAATAAGTAAGAATTGGCTCCGAACGGAAGGAATTTTCGAACGGTACAACCGGGGGAACCTGCCTAGCAAAGCGTGGAAAGACTACTTAAAGCTAAGACTCCTTTTCGGGTGTTTCTCATAGTCTTGACTGAGGGGGGGCTCTGGATGTCTAGGGAAGTCTTGAAAAAACTAGTACAGTACGAATGGAGGCTTTCGCAACCAAGGGCTCTAGAAGAGGTAACACGAAGTGGATGTGCTGCCGGTCGGAAACAAGATCAGCAGTTTCACTGAATTCCATCCAACCTCAGGTAGTGGTGACCCAGGTCATTCTATCATATTTGCAGACATGACATACTAAATAGGGTTGGGCTTGTCTCCTTGCATGTCTCCTTTGATTTAGGTTATTCTATATATACGCCCTGAAAAGAGTAAAAGTGAAATAGGGAGGGCCGTTACGGTAGACTTGGATGAATCTCAATCCGAATGAGTGACCAGATGCCTATAAGAGGTGGATGCGTCTTTGCTAGATCCATCAGAAGCATGAGAGAAGAAGTGAGCCTCCCTTTAGACCATGGCCGCTAGGGACGAGAAGTCATTGACGCTTTCTCATATGAGATAAAAGCACTCTCTTGAATTGACTTACCTGCTTTGACTTACTGAAGGGAGGAGGAATTCCTTCTAATGGTGTAACTGGCCTGGCTAAGAGATTGCAAAGCTATAAAACAAACTCGCCACCATATAAGCAAACTTGGCTGCCACTACAACTGTAACCCAGGAAGGGATTCCATTTTTCGACCAGGATTAGATTATGCTAGTCTGGCATGACATCAAAGAAAACTAAAAACTCCAACTGGCTAGCTGGAAGAGAGTTATGCTTTGAAAAAAGAACCTTCTTTACTTTCAGGAGGATATCCCGTTTGCCTTTGCTTATCCTTCAGACCTAAAAAGATTCTCTTTTATTTAGTGTCATGACTATCATAGAAAAGATTAAATTACTAATTACTTAAAGAGGAATTCTCACTGGCTCGAAATGCATCTTGTTGGCTTGTTAGGAAAGGGAGCACTAGTAAGAAGAGGCCCTTATAGCAAGGAGATTGGCAGAACTGAGAGTCCTACTACTCTTATATACGGTATCTAAAACTCCTGGGGAGGCCTGCTATCTATGGTATCCTCGGTATGACGATTAATGTCCCTTACCTAGCTATTGCCTGATCCTATTCTATCGTATAGAAAGCTACTATAGACCCTAGCTATTCCGCCCTATCCAAGCCTAGAGCAAAGAAGGACGGAGGGACAAGACAACAACCCCTGAGGGAAATACAGAAGCATAAGCACTTACACTAGATGTCCTTATCATCACTCTTTCTCGATTGAAGGCTTTAGCATTCCAATCTGATCTAGTTGCTTTTCATTCAATAATCCCGCTTTTGTTTGCCTAAGAGACTGAAAAGCTTGAAAATCCCCTTGACTTTACTAGTTTTCTGCAGTTTTTTACTATACATGCCTTTTTAATGAGCAAACTAACTACCTTGTGAGCCCTCAGAATCACACTGCCTGTGTGAACAACCTAACCAGCTTCAACAGTTACGCCTAATCAATCACTGTTAGGATAAGCGAAATCGAAGAGGTTAGTTAGAAGGTAAGGATAGCATGATTAACTAGTTGCGGGTCTTTTGGATCATGGGCCACAGCTACTTGGGTAGAGACCGCTGAACATCATTTGGGCAGGCAAAGGCTATATGGGCTTAGGCCTTTTGATGGCTGTCATCTAGCTAGGGCTATTTGAACTAGTTTAAAGACTTGCCCCTTCCATTGCTAAGAATGTTGCAAGCTTTTTCCTTTCACCTTCTTGCCATTCTCAATTGACCCTCCAATAGGAAAGTAACTGGGAAGAGTGCTACCAATAGGGCAACTAACTCTAAGCTAAAAAAGAGACTGAATTGGTATGATGGTGGTGCCAGCGGCTAATGTGAGTAAGATCGTTGCAATAAGGAGCCAGGTTGGCTTTGATGAGACAATACCATACCTTCTCAGTGGGCTTGTTTTACGAAAAAAAAATAAGAACGTTGCCGAACCAACTTCATCAAGTGCTAGCAGCAAAGGAAAGAGCTTTCAATGACAGAATTTCTCTGTAGCCATCAGCCCTCTTCAAGCTGTCGAATATAGATAGGAGATCCACTTCCAGTTCAAGGCTGGCAGCAAGCGTAAGTGCAATCTTAAAGCACTTGATGAGAAACTTAAGGTAAGGCATGAGCATCTCTTCCGTTTTTGCATAGCTTGCATTCTCTTTATTCGCCAATGAACATCTACCTTTCGTCTGTAACGTGCATTTTTTGCTTTAATGGATCCTCGAACTTGAGTGAAAGCCAATGCGTTTTCCGAAAAGGGGTCTTGAAAAAAAGGCCTACCCCTTGGCAGGAGATGTTGAAGTTGCGCATGAAGTAGTCTCTATCTCCCGGTCGGAGACAGGGGATGGATGTCGCTAGGCTAGGTCAACTCTATCATTGGTTTCATTATCCCTATAACGATCACTATAAAAAGATATGTGCTACTACTATCCCGATGCAGTTAGCAAATCGCCTGGCATTGAGTCAAGAACTTTAGGAAGGGGCAAAGCCTCTCCTCTCCGATCTCAAAACCTCAAGAGGACTATTGTGATCTTGGCTCTTGCCTTAGCGACTCTTCCTGGCTCTTAGTTGAATCCGAAAGCCCTCATCTCCTATGTATTCCAATTGCCTTACTAAGCTGGTCTTAAGCCAGCGTTGAGTGCTTCCTACCTAAAGGATGACTGTAGCTTTCTTTACATTCTCGTAAGCACAACTACTACTATTCCCATTCCTAAAGCTCGCCAGCATACCGTATTGATAGCTTAAATAGTGAAAAACGATTCGTTGAGCATCTTTGTAAAGAGAAAGCGCTTGATCAACTTCTTTTAGAGGGGGGCCCCACAGACAGCGACAAAGAGGCCTTCAAACGCACAACAATTTCCAATCAAATAATGTCTAGATCCTCGCTGATGCCACCTGTAGAAAGAGAAAGAACCTCATCGGGCATTTGCCCGGTATCCGTACTTGGTCTCGTCTTAGTCTTTCTGAAATCTTGGCCACTCACGAAAGCCAACAACATTGACAGAACCCATTCATCTAAGCATGAAAGGGCTTCACCTGCCTCTCTAAATCAGCGAAGGGGGAAGGCAGGAGGCATGATTTACACATGAAAATTTGGGAGTGGAGCGCCCTCTATATCTTTCTTCCATTCCGGAAGAGAAGAATCAAACAAAATGACACATGCAAGCCGATTCGAAGAACGTCTTTCACTCAATTGCCTTACTGGCTGGCGCTATCTACCCTCTTTCCCAGGAACTGGAATTGAAACATCTATTAGGGGCATCTTGGGAGGTAGGAAGAGTAATTTCGTCTCAAATCATCTGGTTTCGCCGAAATACTAGAATGATAAATATCGCAGCTCGACGAATTAATTAATCGAAATCCTAGTGAGAGTAGCAGTGGTTTGATTGGATACCAAAGATGATACGGATTTGGAGACAGAGAAACTATGCTTAACGCATCGATCTCGTAGCTCTGTGAATGAATGGCGTGGAGCATTCATAGCACTGGTTCGACTCCAGACCGAGATATGTCACACATTGCATAGAGAAAGAGTTGAAGCTTTTTTTTTGAATAGAAGTTGGGTAGGAACGCGAAAGGGGTGGGGCCCCGTGGTTAGCCCGTGAGGGATTTACGATCTACTCTGGAAAGGAACGCAATTGTATGACGAAACCAGGCTGATTTTTTCCACGCTGTGCTCTTCTTTTGTTTTGAGGTTTATCACCATGCCTATCGGTTAGCCGGAGAAGATAGCCCTATCGTCTAAGTAAGCGGCTTTTCCTTTAGCCTTTTTAATTGAAACCCCAGATCAAGAAATTAGCTTTCCCTCACCGAGCATGGAATGGGCATTCTTAGTTGGTACGACTGTTCTAGCTGTTCTTTTGACGAGTGCAGCGGCTAAGCATATGGTATAGCATTTTGAGATTGGCTTAGTTATAAGGAATGAGGGAGTCAGTTTATCCTTGTCCCAACAAATCGAAGAATCTAATGGATTCCACTCATACATTTGAGAAAGTTGACAAGGACTGAAGGAGCTAATTGAATCACAAATGCAGTAGTTAGTTTTCTTCAATCAGTCGTAGTAAACATCTGCCCTCCCCTTTATCAGTCTTAAGCGAACTCTTTCCCGACTGGTATCTTAGAATAAAGGAATATAAACTCTTCCAGATCCGGAATTTGCAACATCAAGAATAGAAGTAGAAGCATGCTATGCTAGCATAGAATAGAAGTCCCGAGTGAAAACGACTTTCCTTAGGATGAGCTTTTAGGGCACAGTAGAAAGAGCTTATTCGTCGATAACAAGCCTTTCTTCATATCATAAAGGAATAGAACCGGAAAGCTTTGATGCGAGAAAAGTCAGTCCATCCGCACTGCCACTATAAGACGGATTCTCTCTCTTCTGCGTATCGCTTTATATAAGCTCCAGTGAACCCAATGCAAGACAGAGTAATAAGACTGACTCCTTCTATTCTCTTTCCCAAAGTGGAATGCTTCTTTTATGCAATTAGCTTCCTGCCAAACCAACTAGTTCGATCCAACCCAGCGGACTTAGAGCCAGAAATGCGTACTTTCTGAATAAGCATATCATGTTTAAAGAGTTCCAACCTATTATAAGATTCTAAGAGCAGATTCGCCGTAAACAGATGACTCATTGTCTCCCACTGATTCAAGGCCTAGTTGAATTACGGCTATTCTCACTATTCTTTACATGTCCCTCTCCAGTGAACCGACTAAAAACGGAATAAAATCCAATCCAGATAGTAATATCCACAAAGCTGACTGCCGGAAAGCTCTGACTCCCTACTTTCCTGAAACCAAAGCTTTATTCAAGCCAAGCTGACTGAATTAAAGCTAAGAGAACCACTTTCCCTCACAGCCTGAATGCATGCTTCCCGCTCCGAACCTGGATGACTTCATTTCCTGTGCCCTATTCACTCTCTTCCTTCTCATTCATTGATCTAAGACAACTCTTGCTTGAAAAGTTGAATTAAGATTAATAAGGTGTTCTATGAGTCCTCAGAAAACAGAACTCCTAGTAGGCCACGAACTCCCTTTCAAGCTTTAACCGACCCGAATCAAATCCAGATGCCTCACCAGATAGTTCTCCTTTCATCTGTCCGATCATTCGACTAAGGCATCCGATTCTATGCCACTAAAGCTTCATGCCATTGAAGACTGGTCCCGAAAGCGATTAGTAAGCGAACTAGGATCTGCAAGATTCTACTTTGATCCGCCTATGAACCTTGGTTCACGCTCTACGTATCTTATTCTTTCAAGCCCTCTTTCTTCTGTCCGAATTGCTTGCTTCCTTCCCTTCCTTTGCCAAAGAAAGGAATGAACCAAGTGCCATAGCCCCTTCTTTCCTACCTGAATCAAGGAAGCTAAACCCTCGTGCCAAAGAATGCGGAATGGAATGCCTTCTTCCTCTACCTCAAAACTCTTCATGCGTACTTGACTAAAAAGCTTTCGGCTAGGCTTTCCGCCTTCTCTTCTCTGATAGTTCATTCCATCTATGCTAAGTTTACTAGTTCCTGTATTCAACGTAAAGTAAACTCTTTCATCTCTTATTGCTCCAGCTCCTAAGGAATGAGATTAGCTTGATTACGCACCTGATTTACTTTTAGTTACTGAAAGCGCCGATGAACGATCTTCCTTATTTTAGGATGCAACTCGGATTCCTCCTTCACGGCTTGAAGCCGGATAGCTTGAAGCTTAAGGGCTCTCGGAATTCCCTTTCAAGCTTTCTCGAGTCACCCTAACGTAACGGCTAAGAGAACTTGGCTAACTTCGATCAATTCCACGACTTTCCATCCTTCTTGTGAGAGTTTCAGATTAAGGGGATGCGAGTCATCAGTTCTTTCCTCCTAGTCTAGGCTTTAGGCCTGATAGTTCATTCTCGAGGATCACTGAACTTGGCTTACTTCTTACTGAATGCCGTACTTAGAGTTATCCCACTCGGGGTGAGCTCTTAGCGATTAGTCAGTCCGGGTCCAGCTAGTCTTGCACTTTCAGACCGGTCCTTCAAACAAAGGCTTAGTAAGCACAGATTCCCTATAAATCCAAATTTCCTATAAAATCCTCTCTTCCCCAGAATTAGAATGCTTTCCTTAGCTAATACTGATTGATTCACCGCATCTTCTCGTTCATTACATTAGGAGAGATCTAACCAAGCACTCGAAATGCGACATTGACTAAAGAAGGTAGACAAAAAGGCAAACTAGAGAAAAAGCCAAGCTGACTGAATTGAATCTTTCAGTGGAATTGGGGCTTACCTTATATCATATCCTCTCTCTTTCAAGCACAGTTGAATGAAAATAGCGTCTTTTTAATAGATATTCCTATCTTAACGAGGGCTGCTTGCTCTGCTTCACCACCCCATAAGGCTAGGGACTGCACACTACAGAGATTTCTTCTCCTGCCTATGGGTTGGCAGAACGACCTGTGGATCAGATCGGTTTTAGAGAGAGAATTTCTCCTAGTGCCTTGGGGCGAAGCACGGATCGGATCATCTTGAGTTTTGGTTCAAGAGAAATCTTCCCCCAGTCCCCGCCCGCCTTAACTTAAATCATGGGTATGGAGCCAGCCTCGCTTCACAGCGTGGGGGAAGATCGGTTGAGAATCCCCCGAGGGTTGGTGACCATACTAGCGGCATGCAGGCCTAATTTAACACCGTTTCACGGGTGACCCTCAATAACATAGCCGTCTTTTATCTGAACCCCTCTGGTATGGGAAAAATGCTTGCTTCACAGGTATTTCCCGAATGTAGGGAGTCACCCCCCTACAGACAAGCTATCGCAGGGCGCTCGTCCAACGCCCACCAAGCAAGTTAACCATAACTCCAAGTCTTGTCTTGAAAACAACCTCTCTGTGCCGTTAGTGCAACATTTCTCTAGTGTACCTTTGGGGTAGTGGTAACGGGCTCCAGAGCATACCGGTATTCAGTTTCTCTTATCACCGTAGTAATTTCTGAACCAGTGATTTCTCAACCTGAACAAATAGATAAGACTAGGAAATGACCCCTACCCCTCTTCAAGCTCTTCCCCGGAGGGAACACCCAGATAGACTTGCTTACCCCCTGCTAGGGAACCCGTGCTGGAGCAATGTAACTGGATTAGAAAAAGGATATATTTCCACTTAGCTATTGCTTGAAAGAGTAATTTCTCTCCTTTCTTCTTTTTAGTAGGTGAAGCTGAGTGAACTCATACCCTTAGGGGGGGAATCACTGAACACAGACTTAATCGGTTAAAAAATCCGTTTTTACTACCCTCAGACCGGACCTGTAGCTCTGGTGTTAGAACTTGGGTTTAAGGCCTTTTATCGGCCTTAGCCGTTGGTTGAAAGAGTAAGCCAAGCCTTCTTTTTTTCAGAGTCAAGTAGACTACCTTTTCTGTTAGGAGCTAGAAGCTTAGAAGCAGCTAGGGGCTAGGAGCTAGGAGTTAGAGAGGAGGAGGGGGGAAGAAGTCACTCGTATGAGTTGTTGTTACGGTTACGGTATGTAGTGCTCAACCGATAGGAACGAGTTACATACTTGGAACGAGAGGTTAGGAGGAATGCAGTAGCTCCACCGATAGGGGGAGGGATGTTTTGGACTCTACCGATAGTCACTGGTCCTTTAGGGAACGAGCTAGATAAAAGGAGCGAGAGAGTGACAGCGGGTGGGAGTGAAAGAGGCTGGAAAGTACGAAGCAGGTTCTATGCAATTGAGCTCGACTGAAAGGAAGATTTCTTACTTACGAGCTACATACTTTCAGTGAGAAGGAGATAGGTACGTAGCCTTGCGCACTAGGAGGTTGAAGATGCCCAGAGTACAGCGCAACTTAGACCTTAATGGACGAGAGGCTCTTTCTTATTCTCGAATCCCCTGCTCTTAGAGACTCGTACAAAGAAGAAAAGAAGTTCCATGCCATGGCACTTGCCTTCCCTTACTCTTACTAATGTGCAATCATTCCCTCCCTCACATGCATTTGCAACAGATTCTAACTAAGACCGGTAATCTCCCCGGCCATTCTCGGCATCTTCACTAGTTGCCCCTCTTCTCAAAGGGCTTTGAGAAGAAGATGAATGTCAATGTGCCATTTTATTCTTTCTTCGGGATACTATTGGCTTAATCTTCTTTTCCTTCGGCGAGGATACCCTAGTTCCAATCGTTTTAGGAAAGTCGGCATTCTTAGTGGAAAGGAAAGGACTTATACCATGAACGGACTCTTTGCCTTGGGTCAATCAGTTCCTTGGCTTACTAATGACCACTTCGAGAATAACCTATTTGAAAACAGTCTAATGCCACATCTGACTCAACAGCTCCTTCTTCCTTTTCTTCTTCATGTGCACAAGCCCTTCTTATATATGCAACCACTTCTTGAACAACCTATTCCTATTCATGCGACAACAGCGCATTCTATGCCATCTTCCTTATACTATTGATTAAGCCAAGCGATTCGTGTTCAATTGCACAAGCCATTCTAAGGAAGATTAGACTGGCATCTGCCTTAGCCCTGTCTCCCTCCCTAGCTAATTGAATACCAGCTTCCTCTTATATTAGTATTATATGTCACTTCCTTGTCCTATTCTTTTAGTATGCATGGGGCTGTAGGTTGCTTTCTTTGATCTTATCTGCTCACGAATGGTCTGCTTAAGCCAATAAGATCGAAAAGGCTATCTCCGAGTGGCAAAAAATAGTGCGTTCCTTCAAGCAGGAAGGATGCAAAGTAATCCAAGGGAAAGCTAGACCTCGAGTGAGGAAAGACGGGAGCCACTCTAGTGACCTTTGAAAAGGGTCCGTACTAACCTTACCAGTTATTACTGCCTAGTGCCCAAACTGATTAGAGAGTTGTTGAATAAGCAAATCGGCTGTTTACAGTTACAGCAAACAGGAAAGAAGAGCAGTCGTGTGGAAGGTCTTTCTTCGGCCTTTGCTTCCTCTTCTTAGCCTAGCCGCTTCCAGGTAAGGAGAAAGAAGTGAACCCGAATTTGGCGGGGGAAGGAAAAAGGAACTGAATATAACAATAACAAGCAAGACCAAGGTATATGACCAAAAAGGCCTTGTCACGAGCTGGACTCGAACCAGCACCTCTGGGAGCAAAAGACATACCCAGCGAACTACCTTTCATTCTGATCATGACTTTGAAACAAGCACTCGGGCAAATCTCTTAGCAGAAGGGGGATGCCCCTTAATTAAGCAAAGAACACACCGAAGCTAGACAGATTGGAAAAGCCCCTTTACGGAAGGACCTATGTAGAAGCTCATTCCGGACAAATGAAATCTCTGACACAGATTGAGACTTCTCCGAACATTGATTATTCTCTTAATCACCATTTAGGCTTCTCCGATTGAGGAAACCCCGACAATTACTTTTATAGTAGCTGCGATCAGGCACACTTCTTACTTCTTCTCAATCAACGCCAACACTGTCTTATCTACTTTGAAATCCCAATCCCTCTCAAAGACCTCTTTCCTAACAACCATAGCGGGTTATCGTTCATGCCTCATAGCCAATGGCGAACTCAAGCTTAAGCAAGTCCAGTCTACCTCTATTTAGCTCTCTCTTATAGCACCACTTTCTCCTATCAAGGCTTTCTCTCCTTTAATAATTTTCTCAAGGCAAAAGCCAACTCACACGCCTCAGCCCGACAACCCTATCTCCGCCTATGTTCGGCGAGAAAACAAAACTCAGAAAAGAATCTGTATGTTTTTGGCAACGAGCTACCCGCCCACATCGGGCGACATGATACAGGTGGCGTCAGAGCACTGCCCTGCCTCTTGAGAAGGCAAGTCACAGCTGGGGCAACCAAGGTTTCTACTGAAAGGCAGCAAATGTGGTGCGCCTACTCCTCTCTTCTACAAGTTCTTTCAATCTTCATATTCTACGGACATCTCATGTGGAGCAAAATCCGAGTGTTAGCCGGGGTCTCAAAAGGGGTTTACCGCACTTATCGTTCGACCTTGAGTTTTCAGTTGAGAATCCTCTCTGAATAGGACCTTGTCCAGGAACCTTCTTCTTTCTATTTTAGTATAATTAGAACGGAGTCTCAGTAAACCGTGCTAAAGCCCACCCTCTAGCCCTAAAGGCTTTTCCCAGACTCATCTCGCCGGCGAAATCCTATTCTCTGTCCTACCTCCTATGAGCCCTAAGCAGACCAAGCTTCCTTAGCGTACTGAGCCTACCTATGAAAGAGAACAGAGACTAGCTACAATGGTATTGATTCTCCTTTCGAGGGAGATCATTTCTAGAGTCATCCGCCAGCCGAAAGTTTTTTTTTGCACATCCCCGGTCGAAACTAGCAATCTAGGCCCGCTTTGTCTAGTGAATAATGAACGCATCGGCATACCGACCTGCCTCAGCTAAGGAATGGGATTTTTCCACGTAAAGGCAAGCTGACAAATAGATTTATGTACCTCAGATCCAGTGGGATCAGGCGCTTCTGCTTCGGTGAATGGTCTTTATCGAGTGGATATTCCTACGAATGGGATCTATTCCTAAAGGTTGGCGAGATGGGGCCAGAAGAAGCATCGAAATTGCTCGTTCAGACAGAGATGTATGTGTCAAAGTATACCTGCAAGGGTCGGGCACCGGAGTTCCATTACTAGTATGAATAACCGGCTGGATCACTCCTACTGGACATCTGAGAAGGATTGATCTTGCTGCGGGAAAGAATACTCAACAATTGACTCTACAAGAACGACTTATCCAAGGGCTCTGGCCCATCCCAGCTCCGCCAAGAAGGGCAATTCCGGGCGTTTTATGACCAGTCACCAACAGCTTTTGAGCCGGGAATAAGTGAACACTTCGTTTTTAAGCTTCAAATCAAAAGAATGACCGTAGCGGCGATGCGTTTGCTTCTGATTGCTCGAGTTGGAAGACCGCTCGGTTGTACCATAAATAAAGAAGAATCGACCTGTGTTCTTTAAGCGTAGTTTTTCCGAATCTTTCGTCGGATGAGCCTAATTCAGCTACTTTCAAAGGTTCACTATCAAATAGAGAAAGAGCACGTATGACACCATGCATTCGTACGTGACACGGAGATATGCGTAATGAGTTAGGCAGGCAGCTTCAAAGACGAAGACGAATAATCATATGTAAATCCTACTTTTATTTCTCCCACCTGGCCACCCTTTTTGCTTCAAAGTAAATATCTGTGATTAATGTTTTAAATAAGAAGTGGCATGTCGATCCTCAAAGGAAGAAGTGGCAGAGAAAGGCTTTGGATGCCGTCTCACTAGTGCTTCTTCTCTTTCTTTTTTATGGTCGCTAGAGGGCCCAGAGAAGTCTTTATGGAGTAGGCGACCCCGCCGGCATTTCCGACTAAAGCCTACTAATGAATCTGATCATGGACGGTTTCGGGTCTTCTTAGCCCTCTTCATCGAAATCCTTCCTCCCAAAGGAGATTAGACTCCCAACCTAGGAGTCCAATTCTCTGATGGTGATCATAGCATGTCACGCTAGAGAACAACCACAATTGAGCTGTAGGTACCATAGAAGAAGGAGTCAATGTGAGTTAAGTAAGAAGTTGTCCTGGACAAGGCAACTGGGAAAGAATCCCAAAAAGAAAGAGAAGAAGGAGTAGCCCAAAAGTTATTCAGTAGTGGAAGATTCCCCTGGTCTTGCTAGTAGCATTGGTCTTTCTCTATATTGATTGGGGAAGGATTTGCCGATGCATTTCATACTGCCTTGACCTCGCACAGGCTGGTGGGCGGGGAAGGGCGCGAAGAGGAACGCTCACTCACCTAGTCCTTTCGTCAAAATCATACATAAATGAATCTGTTTTTCCTACTTAAACAGTTACCCAAAGAGAAGGCGCCCAGCTAGAACCACTCAATGCTACGGCAGCTCCCACATCCCACGCTTCACAAGCTCCATTCCCTCCACGCATTCCTGCTTCCAACGAGCCTTCGGGCACTGGTCAGATTCATGCAATAAAGTGACTCACTAAAAGAAGCTTTTCCCTCAATCGCCGGGGAAGTCCTGCGCGGATGCACTCCCATGCCAATCCACTAAGCGCGCTAGCAAGAAGAAGGCTGCTACTAAGGATACAGAGGGGAATCCCTAGTCACTTAAAGCCAAAGCTAAGTAAGGCTCGAACAGAGCCTCTAATTCAGTTGAAAATTAAGGATGTCGTCAGCCTTAGCAGCATTAGCTTCATTCGTCCAACCCTCCCTCGGCAAAAGAAGTAAGATAGATAGTCGGTGAAAGAAAGACCCGATAAAGACAAGAAAAAGGCGTTGAGCAAGTAAATGAAGCCAAACAAGAGGACAGATCCTTAACTGCTAGCAGCACCGGCGAGAGCAGGATTCATTGCTGGCACACCATCCCTCCATTCATGACATACCATAGCACATCCATGAAAAATGGAATCATAATTCCGGAGCATGATAACATGAAAAAGAGAAATTTCTCTTTCTCTGTCGCAGTCGCATAATTGGCTCCTACCAAGAACTACTAGAGCTCTCTATGCGAGGAACTTATTGGAATGGAATGGTCCGGGCATTGACTCATTGATAGCACAGGGATGAAATACCAGCTTCTTCAACAAGAGCGAGAGCAGCTGAGTCAACAAGAGCGGAAACGGCAAGCGCTTCTTCTTGTGCAGCGGGAGAAGCGACATTCCATTAAGATATTATTGGTGCAAACGTCCTTTTTTTTTTATACCTGCTTCTTTCACTTCAAAATCTGAACTGAGGATTTCAAAATAAAAACCTAAATAAATTCCCTTTCGCCTGCTGGTTTGACTAGGCCTTTGTGCCAGGTATGAACTCAAAAAGAATTTCATCCGGATCCTTTCGTTCCTCTCCCGTTGGTCGAGCGTCTACAAACCTTCGCTCCCAACTCTTAGAAAGAAAGTCAACCCATGCGCGCCTTGAGCCATGCACACCTCAGAAAGGTTTAGTTTGCCTCACGAAGAAAGCACCTCCGCTCGGGTCCGAGAATCCTAATCCGCCTTTCCCTAGTCCCTCGTAGAAGACAAATGTGGGGTAGGCCTAAAAGACCGACTTTCCTCCTTCAAATCCGGGAGTGAATATGTCTAGTTCTATTTTAACTAATCCGAATCTGTGTACTGACAGTAGTAAAAGCGGAATATCCTATCTCAATTCTTGGCAGAATAAGCCCCATGACCGACCGAACCGAGGCTGGGGTAGATAGAGGACGAGAAGATTTATTGAATGCTCTCGGGCATTGATTGAGGTAGTCAAATAGTATGCTTAAGTCGGAGATTTCTTGGTATTCAAGTATTCAATCTGTGAGGAAGTAGCCCAACCTTTCTTCATCGACGCAAAGATGAATTACTGCTTATTCGACCGGTAATGCCGCATCTAGATCGATTCCTATTCCTAAGGCTGGTAATGCCGAATCAATCTACTAGAATAAGGTAAGGATAAGGCAAGTAAGTAAGAAAGGAAAGCAGCACTGACCTCTTCCCATACCAGAGCCATAGAAAACTCGGATCAGTTGGCAAGTCTACTGACTTGGCTACGAAATTAGGCTATTCGCTATTCTTTCCATCGTGAAATAGTAACCAATCTCCCCTTCCCCACGCTCCTTTGACCTTATTCCATTGCGATCTGAAGCAAGGTATTCTGTAGGAGCAAAAGCCTCTTCTACCGCTCCTGCCCCCGAAAGGAGATAGAACTCCTAAACTCAACCTAAGGCAGCCTCTCTCTTAAAAGCGATACCACCTAATTAAAGAAAGCATTCCAATAGCAGCTGATGAAACTATAGCACGAACAGCTACCTCCTCGGGACACTCCCTTTAAAGACGTTAGCGATCCAATCACAGCTGAGTTAACCAAAGCAAGAACAGCGCCTTCGCCTGCTTGGATTAGGACTTTCCTTCTTTGATGGAGAGAATGCGTTGGTATAGAATCTAGCAACAATCCTTCCCGCTAGGCGAGATCTTCAACCTCAAAGATCTGCAGATCGGAGTCGTTCAACAGTAAGAAAGTCAAGCTTTCCAGCAGACTAGACCTCAAAGAAAAGCAAATCGAACTTCCACGTCTTCGCTCTGTGAGTGTCCTTCCCATCCTTTCTCCCGTCGTTCCATCTCAGTCTGTCAACACCCAATCGACCTCCTTCTTTCAGTTGCAGCCTGTTGCTCTGTCTTTTGGATTCATCTACGAGCAGAATATGGATTGCCAGTAGCGAAGTAGGAGATGGAAACATGGGAAGTGCAGTCTTAGGTAGGGGTTTGAATATCGACTTGGTGAGCTACCGTCCTTCTCTCAATCGCTTGTCTCCGGCAGGTGGGTTCAATCAGCCAGCCAAGATTCATGTGATCGGTTGATCATTCTACGTCTTTCTTTCCGGTCCGTTGCTTCCAGCTTCACCCTGTGATCTAACTGCAAGTGTAGCCATCCTGGATCCGAAGCTTTCTAAGACTCCCTTGAGTTCCTAAGGTAGCCAGTGCTTCAGTAAACGCTGGTTCTTTCTCCCTTAGCTCCGCACTCTTACAACCAAGCACCGGAACCAGTAAACAACCAATTGGCTCGTCAATGGCTAAGTAAATGGCGCTCGAACCCTCCATCCTTTATTTTATCTCTTTTCTAGTCCCTCGATATCTGACCCGTCAACCTTCCCATCTCCTCTTACTTACGCATCTTCAATCAAATCATGATCCCATCTCGATCAATTTCGCATTGATCAGGGCGGGCGTTTCCATCCATTTCTATAAGGGGAAGCTCGCAGAGCTTTCTCTCCTAGTTAGAAGGGAGACGGGGCTTTTATCCCAAACTTCTCCTTACTGCACGCACAAACAAAAAAAAAACAAAAAGCACCGCACCCCCCTAAGATAGGGAAAATTAAGGCCTTACCTTTAAAGGGCGCTCCAGCGCTTTACTAATAGAATATCAAGTAAAGAAAGGGGCTTGAAAGCTTACCTTATTATTAAGGAGGGAGGGCTTTTTTTTATAGATTAAGAGGTGAGTAAGGAGGGGTTTGCTTGCTTGCTGGCTAGCTCGTGCAATCTACGAATAATTCCTTCGCCTTAGTAAGCTAGCTTTGGTTGCTAAGGTTCTCCGGGCACTACGGTAGGACGTGGATCGATCATGACGAGAATGGACTTCTCCGTAATGTAATGTAATAGAAGAGTAACGGTCCAGTTCCCCGGGCTTTCTCCCTTCTCGACCAGACGAAGGAGATATGAATTCCATTCAGGCGGGTAAGGGCTTGGCTTGACCCTGTCTCCTCTCCTGGTCGGGTCGGGGGCGAAGACTGGCAAAGTTCATCATTCAGTGGTGGGGTGGTTTTCATAGAAAGGAAGGCCTCGCCCAAGGAGTGGCAGATTTGGATGGCTTGGAAGCAGGGCAGATCTGGATAGAGTAGAGTCTCGCTCATAGATAGAGGAAGAGAAGAGTACGCGCGCTAGCGCGCTACGGCTTTCGCAGTTGATCGGATCAGATAGCCCTTCGGGCGCACACGCACATCAAATCCCGATCAACAACTTGGAGGGATGGCTGAGTGGCTTAAGGCATTGGTTTGCTAAATCGACATACAAGAAGATTGTATCATGGGTTCGAATCCCATTTCCTCCGGCACGGAAGTAGAACGGGCGGGCGAAATTACGTGAGAGAAAGAACCTCTTGGTGGAGTCCCCCGGAGGACAGAATAGCACTACTTAGTGACTAGGAGCGGAGAGCCCGTTGCGCGTTGTTTTTGGCCTATCTTCTTTTCTTTCTATATCTATAAGCAAGCTCCCTCCGGCCGTCCAGTCCCTGGACGGCTCTCGGTTCTTGAGCATGTTGGGAGATTAGGCGGCAGTTAAAAGAGCAGCTCGAAAGCTTGACGAACAAGCGAAAAAAGCCTATTCTATTAGTAAAGGGCTTTTCCCTTACTAGTCAAGTGGTAAGGTAGGGCGCTATTCGATGAAGAAAACAGACTTTAGGAAAGTGGTTCAGGTAGCTCAGCTGGTTAGAGCAAAGGACTGAAAATCCTTGTGTCAGTGGTTCGAATCCACTTCTAAGCGGGCGAAGGGTCGCCGTAGGTGAGGTAGCCGGGAGCGAGCCGGATTTGGAAATTAAAGTGAAAGAGGAAGCCAAAAAGCCGTATAGTGCAGGAGGCAGATAAAAAAAAATGATTACTCGGATTGGTTCTCGCGTCCCTGTGCCCAAAAGGATGGGCGAGTTCGGTTCAAGTGTTCATCGATCGGGTGGGATCTATATGCTCCGGGGGGGGGTGAGACGAGGTGTAGCGCAGTCTGGTCAGCGCATCTGTTTTGGGTACAGAGGGCCATAGGTTCGAATCCTGTCACCTTGATGTGGTATTCTCAGGGGCCGAAGTGCAAAGCCCCGTAGCCTATCCGTGGTCAGGAAGGCAGGCGAACAGCGCACACTATAAAAGAGATATCCATTTTTGAGTCGAATTTTCAAGTGGATGAGATCGGTCGAGGTTGGGAAAGAACAATACGATGTTGAGGGATGGGCTGCTCGCCCTACTTCAGTAAAGGCTTAACCTCGAGATCATTGGATGGACTTACGACTTGTCTTGTATTCCTATTTCGCGGGAATGGGATTCTTGGCTAGCTGAACTAGCAGCTCATCCGATCGACTTCCATTCCTGTCCTGCCTGGACCGGTGATTCAACTCTTTCAGACCCTCCCGCCCTACCTCGCGGAAAAGATGAGTACTGGACTGGTAAGAGGGGACCTTGCAAAACAAAATTCCTCCCTTGTCCGATCAACCATCTCCACCTCCCCCACCACCGTATCCTTAGCAGTCGAGTAAAGACCTGAACCCGCTGACGGAAGTGATCGATTATCCACTGGTGGGTGAGCGAAGAAAGAGATGACTTTTAGGGTAGAGATAGAAGGCGCTTTTAGAATGAGATAGCTCTTTGCTTCTTCTTCCCTTGAGGTTTAGGACTGGCTATGAACTTCCTTACCTCACAGTGAGTGTACTTAGGACTCACCGCTTCTTGTTTTTAGTTGGATGTAGCTAGGGTAGGTGGATTCTGGATAGAGAAACCCGATACTTCTTCCCGTAGGCAGATAGAAAAGAATGTATTCGATGGTAGCTCTCTTCCTTAGGGATTCCAACTCAGCACCTTTTGAGAAGAGTTGCTCTTTGGAGAGCACAGTACGATGAAAGTTGTAAGCTGTGTTCGGGGGGGAGTTATTGTCTATCGTTGGCCTCTATGGTAGAATCAGTGGGGGCCTGAGAGGCGGTGGTTTACCCTGTGGCGGATGTCAGCGGTTCGAGTCCGCTTATCTCCAACTCGTGAACTTAGCCGATACAAAGCTATATGAATATGATAGCACCCCAATTTTCCGCCGTAGGTTGAGACCCAACAGCCAGCCAGCCCGCCAGGCCTTCTACGATCGAATTTAGTCTTCTTCTAATGTTGCCGTATTCTACTCGTGCCCCTTTCCTCACGTTTTTCATCTCCCCTTGGACCTTCGCTACACCCCCAGAGCTACCAGAGCCGCCGCTGCAAGACAAGACCTACCTGAACTAGCTCCTGAACTCGCTGCCTAAGAAGCGCTACCGATTGCTGTTTTTTTGACGATTCCATGTTGCCGTAAACGGGTGGTCTTGAGGTAGTTTGCTTCAACTAGTCGCCAATACCTAATAACAACTACTACTAAACCCGTTCCTCTAGAACAGCTCAGAAGGTACGCTCTTGGATTTCACAGCAGCTTCAGGGGAAGGGCCTGTTCCGGCCTTTAGGTTAGATAAAGAAAGACCTTTTTATTCTTTTCTTGCTTCAAAGTCAGGCCGTTAAAAGGCATGTAATGTTGCCGGCTACTAATACTCGTTTTTCAGCTCCTGAGGACGAGGACTCGGCAGTAGGGGCTTTCGCAGTAGCAGTGCCATGAGTATGAAGCGCCCGCTAAGGAACAGATACTTAAGTGGTAGGAGGGAGCTAGGAGTCTTCCATTCATGCCTTCATGGGTGGCTACCTATGAGGTATGGCTTGAAGTTTTCTACTATTACTATTGGAAAATGACCATACCATAGAGATTTCTGGACAAACAAGCGAGGAGTTGACTCCCAGGAAGGGAACAAAGAGCAACAGACTTCGCTTCGATCCCTACTGCTTGAAGTTCAATCCCCTCAAGGAAGTTTCACCTCCCGAACCTCCTGCGGGTATAGGATTAGGATTAGATCGTACACCCGCAAACAGCCATGGGCGGCTACCTGCTTTCCTTTCTTTATCGAGGAAGCTCGCCGGAGATCTATTCCTCTTCCTCTGCCTCAACAGGATCTGGGGTTCCCTCCGCTTGTCTTGGTCCTTAAGTGGAATTTAGGTCCACAATATTCATTCCCTGGTTACACCTTTGATTCTTCTGATTCAGAGTTAGCGCCGATCCTTATCTAGATCCAAAAAAGCCAATTATAAGGCTGGTCTTTGGGCTACCAATTGCGTTTCAGTTTCCTCTGGTCTCGTACCGGGTGAGATAGCTTGAACAGCGGTTTTCTTTGTCGGGTATTCCGCTGCCTACGCCATGCTTTAGTCCTCTTAGCCCTCTACAGAGTCATCCTCCTAGGCTAGGCTTCGATCATCCGCAAGAGACGAAATCCATGCCTGAAACTACATGGAACAAAGACTGCTCTAGGCTGAGATTTTCCTCGCCTCCCTTATAGAAGAGTAAGCTTCTGCCCATCTTCCTTCTTTTAAGAAATAAATAGAGTAAGGTCTTTACCGATCTATTCTATGAAAAGTCTTTCTTCCTTATATGCCTTCCCGAAGAGGTTGTGAAGTGAACTTCCTTTCGGTGGAAGCAGGAAGTGCGATAAAGACTCTATTTCTTCCGCTGAGGTGAGGAGCTCCTCTATTCCTATTCTATTTCGGGGATACTTTAAGTATTCCCATGATTCGATCGCCCCCGGGCAACACAACAACCGCTACAGCTTCGCTTCCTTACTTCTTGGGTTACTTTCTAGTTGGAATAAGGGACATAAGGGGCAAGGCCCTTTTAAGGCGTTATGGGTCGGCCACATAGGAATAAGAATAGCTTTTCTCTTTCCCTTCAGCAGAATCGGATGATTCTTACCTTCTGGGTAAGGAGTCTTTACTAAGGAAACTTCCTCCAAAGATCTATTTTCCCGGTTCAGGCTAACTTCTTTCAAGGTAGCTTCCCCCAGGGAATGAATTTACAAATCTAGCTTCTGATTCATCAACTTCAACATCAAGTGAAATGGCCTTCTGGTACAAATAATTTGAGGTTACCCCTGGGGTTGGTTCAAGAAGTGGTAGCGCAGGGGGGTTGGGTGTAATGAAAGAAGTAGCTTGGGCAATTTCTAGAATTCATTCCTATTCCTAGCCTCGGGCTAACCTAACTCATTGTAGCGTAGGGGTAGTGGAGACTAGTAGTAATGAAAAAAGTTACGGGAGGAGGCTAAGAGTGTAGTCGGGAGCTAAGAGTAATGACGCAAGTGAAAGGAAGAGCCTATGCATACTTATTCCTATTCCTAAGGCAAGAAACTGCTACTGGCATCGATCGACCGCAACTCCCGGCATGAAGGCACTTCCCTTGGGGCAACTCCTGCCAATGCCTAATATGCCTAATAAGGTTACAGCCAGGGAAAGGGGGCAAAGGAAGAACTCTTGCCAACCCTTTTACTTTTTGATCGAATGTCTGCTAAAAAAGTGATAACTTTTTGCCCACTGGGGTCTCACGTGTGGCAGCTGTTGGAAGAAACTCCGAATCCTCTATCGAAGTGAGTCCTGCTCCAAGGTCTTCTCTCTATGGGGTCTTCCCCTGCCTAAAATAAAGAGTAGGGTCACATTATGCAAGATAAAAAAAAAGCATATATCAAATATAAAGTACGAGACTGGTCCGTCTGGAGGACGAGCTCCTAGGACTCGAGCAAGAGCAAGAGAAGATCAAGCAGAGGGTTCCTTCTAGTGTGCCTATCTATAAGTAGTTTCCAGGTTCCTAGACCCCCGGATATCCCGATTGTGTTACTGCTTCTGTTCCCCAAACAAGAAGAATTTCTTTCACTAAATGGGTTACATTTGTAGCAGTCCAATAAGGGATCTATGCTCTCGGTAACTATCAAGAGCACGACCCGCGGCCCCTCTTCTTACTTAATAGTTGTGTCGCATAAAGTGCCGTTCCCCTCTGAGCCAAGATGAGCTACCAGGGCGTGCATTTCTTCCTAAATAGAGGACAGTGCCCCCTTTCTCCCTATCGGTCTTTGCGGGCTTTCCCTTCTTTGAGGAAGGCATTGGGTGATCTCCTGCCTCTGGATTGCCTACCAAATGCAACTGGGGACATAGGAACGACCAGGCCTTTCCTGATAGTAGTGTGCCTCTATATTAGTAAGTAGTTTCCCGCTTTCCAGAAGAAGTCGCTATTGTTCCTAAAGGCAAGAGTAGGGTCCTGCTCTGTTCCCTACTAATTGCGTAGTAAGAAAAGCTGCTGCCCTTCCCCCTCGTAGGGTTGCTCTTTTCCCTCGGTGAGTAGCTTCCCGTCCTTGCTTGTCTGGTACTTTAATAATGGGTCTTTCGCTCTCTCTTTCGTTTAGTGTGAAATCCTGATCCCAGCTGACCCCAGAATCAAAACCTTCCTTCGAGCCTGTTCTTGTTCTAAGGGCATGGCTCTCCCACATCTTATTCAAAAACTTCTTTTGTAGAGGAAAGGAGTCGTTCATTTCGGTCTAACTTCGTTACTGTACCCCGGTCTCACTCCGACAGCGTACTATCCTAGACCTCTGTCTATCCCGACATTGATAGAAATTCAATGTTAGGTTGCCCGGTAACCCCGACAAGTGGGAGGCTCTGCACTTTCCCTATCATACGATTCTGCCAGACTATTCTATTTCATTCATTCTCCATTCAAAACCGTCTACTCCGGGAACCCATAATATGACGATTCTTTCATATGATTTTTTTCGTGAATTCGACATCAGTGATCTACGACCATCCTTTCTTCTTTCCATTCCAAAAAGGAATGGTTGGTATGCGGTCCGTCCTTATAAATACCCCCGGGGAATCCCCCTTTTGTGATTGTTCCAAAGCGTGCTTCCCTTTCTTGTTCTTCGAGCTCAACTGGTCATGCTTCTTTCTCAGTTGCGCGATTCCTAGCTGCTAGATCCTAGATCAGAGGATGTAGGTGAGTCTGATTGTTCTGACTTCTACTGTTGTAAGTAGCCTTAAGGCGCCTTCCAGGTCCAGCCCAATAGGGGAACTTTCCGGTGAGGAGGATCCCATTTAGAAGAAAAACCTACGTATCCTTTCGCCTGGAGCTAGGGTCAAAGATCAGTCCAAGCTAGGATCAGCTCTCGGAAGTCAAACTTCTCCTCTGCAGCTAGGTCAGTTCGGGCTACGACCCTTCGAGCAGGGCAGTTCATGAGCTGCTATCTCCGACCGAGGTTAGGTCTTCTTTTGCTCTGCTGCTGTTATTCTTCCTCCAACCTGTATACAAGCCAAGGCTTCTCGAAGTTAAGTACATCAAAGGTAGGGGAAGAAAGGGTCATCTCAGGATGGACTCAATATCTATTATCTTGCCACTTCCCTTTCTCCAAATCTTTCGTTTCAAGCATCAAACGGAAAATCAAAAATAGTCACAAGAGAGTAGACATATAAACAAGTAAACCCGGCCCAGGAAGAATGTACCGAAACATCATACATATGAGACTGAAAGCTTCGTCTACCCTGTCTCTTGTGAAAAATTCTTATTGTTTTGGAAAGCCTAACGGATCGAACTCATCTAGCCACCTTTTCTTTTTTGTTGGTATGCCGGTCTGATCGTTCCACTCCTCCGCCCTTAATAAGGATTTCATGATTTGCTCGCTGGCGATCACATTAACAAGGACAAGGAAGTTGATTGGTTGGCCGCTTCTTAGGATGTCTCTTTTTTTTTTTCGTCTTGAGATTCTAATCGATGAGTAGAAATGGTTCTAAATAGTACGAATACTACCCGAATATGCCATACACATAGAATACAGGGGGCACAAGGCCTCCTCTCGGTCCGTAGAGTAACTGTAGCTGCTTCAACCACCTAGCCTTCCTTCCTTTCTTTGGGCAGCTGCGGAATATACCTCTGTCTTTTGGAGTTGTGTGGCAAAGTCGAATCCTAGATCAGAGTATGCCAATTCCCCTCCAGTAGATGCCTGCTCTCGAGATTCAATGGGCTTAGCTGCTGCCCTTTCTGTTACAGCTGTTCCTGCAGATCTAGACGAAAGCAGGTAAACCACTCCCTTAATGTCGGGTTGGAAAACTAGTAGAATCTCCGAGTGAACTGACGCAGTCCTCTCCTTTATGGTCGAACTGCACTAAAGGTTCTAGCACTTAATGTTTTTTTTCTTCATCGTCTTTAGCGCTTGACGCTAATGTGAATGTGTTTAGTTTTCTATCTTCTTCCTATTCGACCAACGGCTTACGGATGTGCCATATGGGAATCCTAGGAAAGAAAAGGCCTTGACTACCTCAGACCTTGCTCGAAAAGACTATCCACCTTAAGCATTTGGTACTGAGGAGAGCCAGCCATTAAGCGCAGCCCCAAGCTAAGCAAGAGATGGAAAAAGCACACTTTTATTTACCAAACTGGGATATATCAGAAGGGAGATCAAAGCCCGAAAGCACCTAGTGAGCTCAGATTTTGACTGGGAAACCTACTCTATTTGGTTAAACCAGAGAAAAGAGCAGGTAGCGCATGATCTGAATGATCAAGCAATGAAATCTTCCTTTGTCGACCTGAAGCTGAAGTGAAGGAGGGAATGGAGCTGGAAATCATCCTGGCTTTTGTGAATAAGTTGTAGTTGCGTCCTTACTTGATCCCATCTTTGTTAGAAGAGACTCTGCTCAGGTTTGGAACCCTCTAGGAACTGAATTGCTAGAAAGATCTCTTCTTTCGTTTAGTTTAAACTAAGTGGGCCCTAAACCAAAGCTTTGATCGCAGTGCTTCCTGTTAGTCCTCTTACCATACACCACTTCGAATGGTTACTTCCCCCCTTACTTAACATAGGCCGATTCACATCGTTTTTCTAGGCAAACTCTGCAGTTGGAAGAACTTATTCCCACTTGCTCGGTCTCCCTTGCACTAAGCTCCTCAGCAAGTCTTCCAGTAAACCGACGACTGGAGTCTGGCCGTCCTGAGTGATAATCACTGCTAAACCTCAGTTCTGTGCCTAATTTCTTCCGTAGCACCCTCCTTAGAGGGCAGACTGGTGTCTTGATCGGACGTAATGCTCCCCTTTCGTCATAAGGCGTGGTTTCTCACCACCTAATGATGATCAAATCACGATCATGGGGTAGCCCGGTTCTAATTCCATATGCAGATTCTAATTGAAATCAAGACCCCGAAGCTTATTTAGTTTCAGATGATGCAGAGCCAATTCGAATTCCGGATCCAATCCCATCTCCTGAGCTATACCTATAACTTCTGAAAATGTAGATTTGCCCGAACTTCTTTTTATTTAATAAGGCGAGATGGAGACCCTGATTTGGACCCTCGTGATCGAGCTTATGATTGTAAAGAACGCGGAGCCATAGTCAAACGATCCAAACCAGGTTGAGAGCGTCGAAGCTTATCCACCTGAAGCACTCACTTCTACTCCTGTCCTGCTGTGGAAGCAGTGGCCGGAAGCTTCACTGTGGAGGCAGGCGGTCTGATGGAGCTGATTAGATCCACAACCGAGATGGAGCCATCCCTGGAACCCAGGTTTTAATCCTGAGACTGGCCCACAAGAATCCATCTCAGGACTAGAACCTGCAATACAAAGACTAACCATGGAGGTTACTGAAGCTGCTGAATCGACCTCTGAGAAGGAAGAAGAACAAGAGCTACTGCGGTTGAGGAACAAGCCGTCGTGGCTGCACCTGTCAAGTTACACGATCTTTCTGTTTGCCTACTTTGATTAGGCTTTATTCCCGAGCGCTCTTTTTAAGGTGGAGCTGGAGAAGCAAGACTATATTAGTAAAGCTTCGGCCTTGCCTTTCTAATCGGCATCTTTTGATCGTTTTACTGTCATAATGGGAAAGATCCACTACACTGGCCCGAGAAGGTGTGTAAACGGTCACTCTATAACTTTAAGGTATCAATGGACACTTTTTTCATTAAAAAAAAAAAAGAAAGTAGGGACCTAAGCACGAAGCTATTACACAATAAAATTTTTCTCTTTTGCGAACAGACGCACAAGATAACGATACACGCCACTAGCTGTTTAACCACTTTACCGAGAACAGTCAAATCACACAATTCATTGGCTTCTCCTCTAAGGAAGTAAAAAAACAAAACCCCACATGCTCTTTCCCATATCACCTATACGAATCCGAAGCTAACCCCTGCACCTGATTCATCCCCTTGAATAATGGGTTTGCCTGCGAGTCTTTCTTTGAATTTATGATGGAGAGACGGGGAAGATAGTGAAACTTTGTTTTCCGGGCTGGCCTGGCTCATTTGAAAAATCTGGGAAGCGACGACGAAGAAGCGATTGATTATTCCTATAAAGCCGAAGCCAGTAAAAAACCAATTCGCGCATTAGCTTAGTTCCCATCTCATAGAAAAAGAATGGTGCGGGGTTCCAAACCTCCTATTAAATAAAAAAAAGGTAGAACAGAAGAGAGGAATCAATCACAGTTTGACGTGCCGAGGAAGATGAAAAGAATAGATGTGGTATACCGAAAAGGTAGAGGAGGCCTGTTGCCGAGCCCCCGTCCTCTTGCAGAGGAGGCAAAGCACCGTAATGAAAGTTCAGATCAAGTGCCAGAAGAAATGGTCGACTCTGAATCCGGATTGGTTTGAATCGAGAATGAAAGATTTTCTCTCCTCTCCCGGCGGCTTTTACTCATGGCTATAGCCAGTTGCTAAGACGATTCCCATTCAAGCATTCTCATTCAACGGTCTATCAATGCGGCCTTATTTTATTAGAAATTCCTTTCTTTCTACTAGTTTTTACCTACAAGTTTTTACAAAAAAAAATTTGCAGGAAGTAAACGACCTTCCGAAATCTACTTCTGAAGTCACGTCTTTCAGTACTGGGACTGAAGTAAAGTACTTTCGAGTTGCTCTTTGCCTAAAGCCCTCCTTCCGACTTAGAAATACCAACTATAAATAGCTTTAGCATCTCTTGATAAGGAAACGTCTTTCTAGAGCTAAGGGGAAGGTTTGGAACCCTAGTAGCAGAATGGAATCAGTTTACCGGGCTTACTTTCATGCCAACACGAGTAGTTTAACTTATCACTACCTCGTAAGGGCGTTGAGAATCGTTTTTTTTCTTTTGTTAGCCTTTGCATAGTTTACGAATTCTGCTTAGTAGGGACCTAAACATAAACACAGGAATGGTTTTTCTCAGAGTCAGGCCACGCCTTATGACGAAAGAAAGGGGGAGAGAGGACGGGTCACCTGCCGATCTGTGATCAAACAAAACTATACCTGAAGAATGGGATACAGATTGACCGGCACAAAAGCCATCTCTATCAATCTACGCTCATTGATGAGACGGCGACATAGAGAAGAAAGTATACCGTTTGTCACCCCCCTTGTCACTTAAAAAAAAAAGAAGAGATACAAACTTTGGAATTTGGTGGGATCGAGGATGGAATCGAATAGCGAATGCACTTGCGGTTAAGACAGGTCCCGCATCTCCTACCTAATGCAATTGACCGACCCGGCATCTCTTTCGTTCAATAATGCCTTTGCTTCAAGACGCTATTTACCAATAGGAAAAAGACACTACCTTTTTTTTGAATTGAAGAAGCCGAAGGGGTGAACGAGCGCTGCGGTAACGAGCCGTAAGAAAGATGAGCAGAGCATTCCTTCCGCCGGCCTTTATATTTATAGGAGTAGGGGAGCGTGGTGAGATAGATAGACGTCCAATCCAGCAGCAGCTAGTAGCTCGGCCTTAGTCTTGGGCGGATCTCACACTTCAATCAACCCCTTCGTACTTCGATCCAATCAATCGATCGATCAAGAGGCTAATCTCTTTTGTTTGGGCCGGTAACTAAAAAGAAAGTCCTCGCTTTCTCTTGAACAAGGAAAGGGCAGCATAGCATTAGCTTCAATTGAACAAGCTCAACCTTGATGAAAAAGGTAGGCCGAAGAACCGTTGAACGCTTCAACTTGGCCACTAGGCGAAGGCTGGGCGAGAGACTAGGCCAACTTACTGCCATGCCATGGTTTAAGCTTTAGGCTCCATAGACGGAACTATGTATTAGGTATTAGGGAGGGGAGGACACCGCTCAGCACCTAAGGTGGGGTTCAATGCCTAACAAAAACAGAAAAAAAAAGAAAAAAAGAGATGTATGGCGGAGGGAAGGAGAGAAAGAACGCATGCATGGAGATTCTGTCTGTCGGAGGTTCGAGAATCTATGAAAGGACATCTAAGACTAAGGAAGAATTCGAGGAAGTCCATTACTGAGAGAAGTGGTGATCTCGTCTTGCTTGCTGGGAGAAAGGAAGCTTCCGGACCACCTTTTCCAGCCAGATAGCGAGCGATCACTCAGCAATGAACACTAACTGAAAGCGGCCGGGAATGAGTACCTATCCCTTACGGGAATCGAACCCGTGTCTTCGACATGAAAAGACGATGTCCTAACCACTGGACGAAAGGGACCAAAAAGCCATTCTTCATATACCTCAGCTCCGAGAATAGAAGTGGTTCGTTTTGTTTCTATACGCAATTCAAGATTTCGTTTGTGTTCATGTTGGCGATTTCTGATGTGAATTCGGCGGGTCGTCCCCCCTTCCTACGGGTTCCCCCACCGATCCAGTGACACACCAACCACGCCCCTTCCCTTTCTCCGATCATAAAGCCCCCTGATTCCTTTCTTTGTCTTTCATCCCCCCTGAACAGAATAAGTAAGGCCCCGTTCTTTTAAAAAAAAAAAAAAGAAAATAGGGGCGAAGCGCCCGTTTGAAGTGGCGAAGGCCTATGCTAAAGTAAGAAAGAAAGTACTTTAAGGTTACGAAGTCGGGTCAGCTGGTTAAGGAAAGCTCAGGTTATGAAATCGCTTAGCCGTTAATTAATTCTAATTAATTAAGTAGTAGTGAGGCGTCGGTACGGAGTTGCGTCAGCTGTAGATATAGACTAGGCTAAGGTAAGGGACGGACTTCATCTCTTCTATTCTCTTCACTTACACCTTACCTTACACTTCCGCTGAGTCTAACGAGGCTCAGGTGCAGAGCCTTCCACTGTGGACCGAGACTACGCAAAGGTAGAACACCATAGAAACTTCACTGACTTTATCATAAACCTTGATTTCGCTACGCTCAATAAGAACCCGGAATAGCGGAAATCGGTTCGTGTTCCGCTTCCAAAGTCAGTCAGTCGTCTTTGCCCAAGTGTGAACTGCAGACGACTCTCCGGTGGTTCCATTCCTTCTTACTTGACTTCTGGGTCAACCCAACCCGAATGGGAAGAAAAGGGTCAGCCAAACAGCAGTCCACTTTGTACATTTTCTGAGGCCTTTTAGAAAAGGGAAGGGAACTTCTCACCGAAGGAGGCAGTAGGAATGAAGGAGGCGGGAAGCTACCAGCTTATCCTTGACTTTTTTTAGAGCATACCGCTATAATAAAAAAAGGTTTATGGATGAAGTAATCGGAGTGACAAATGGTTACGGTTGCGGAAACCGGAGAAAGTCGGGAACCGTCGGTTACCTTTTGAATCAAAGTAGCGACGAGCCGAGTACTACGACTACAGGGGGGGGGGGAAGCAAAGCTTCTACGACAGCTTCGCTTCCTCGTCGCTTCTTTCTGGCGACTAGCTTCTCAAGCGGGTGGCTTGGTAAGCAAGCTACCTTCCGCATCGGTCAAATCCCTATCAATAATAGGGCGGAATGGTGGGGAAGGAGGCCCTCCCCCCTTCAATGGAAAGGGGGGAATCGCCGTTTCACAGCCGCTCCTCTACCTTTCGCCTAACATGATCACGAACGAAGACAGAGAATTGCGTAGATAGGAGGACGAAACGAACCAACCCATTTGTCCTGATCGGAACGATTGAAGAAAGAAAGAGAATGGTGCCCCCTTTCGCCCAGGGGACATCGTCGGAGAACAATGTCGGGGACAGGGTGAGAACCTTCCCTTCCGTTGGTTACGCCCTTAAAGTGTTGGTTTAGATATGGAGATAGATCCAGATAGAGATCTATATCTTTCTATCGATAGATAGATAGATATATTGAGAAATGGATATTGATCTGGTTTCAAGATCTATGAACAAGAGAGATCCCTAAATATCCATTTGAAAAAAGAGAGATAAGGGCGGAGCTAGCTGAAGGAAGGGCGCTAACGCGCCCCTGCAATCTTTCTAAAGCGAGAAACTTTACTTTAAACTAGAATATTAATTAGTAAAGGCGCGTTAGCCTATCTATTATCTATAGTAAGGGGCCTTTTCTTGCTCGTTAGCGCCCCCCTACCCCTATTATATTAGTTTAGTCATAAAGGAACTCAAGTTTCGCCTTTTGACAACCTTACTAATAGAAAGGGGAAAGATGCGCTCAAGCATGCGAAGAAAGCTCTTCGAGCTTCCCATAGTATAGAAAGGTTTGTAGAAAGGGGCTTCTTCAAATATCCCATATATATAAGTCTTCAAGGCTTGTAGTTTAGGGGTGCGCAGGGACAGGAAGGCCCAACCTATACAAAGCGCGCAATGGCTTTCTCTGATAGGGGCTCGCTTCTTCAAGCGGAGCTTGCTGCTTTTCATTTTGTTAGGAGTAGGTGCTTGTGCTTGCTGCTCGTCAAAGCCGTAGCTTGCTGCTCGCTTGCTGTCTACTAAACGAGCCTTCACTGTCCGCCCGGCCCCCATCTTTAATCTTAAGTAAAGTGAAGTCAAATCAATGAAGTGAACAGCCCAACCTCTGAAGCTTTTCCAAAAAGCTTCTACTTGTTTTGAAGCTTTTCTTCCCCAACCCAACAATAGACTTGCAACTATAGAATCTCTTTGATAGCGGTCATAGGGGGGTTCAGAAAGGATCTGATCGTAGATAGAGACTGAAACCTGTGCGGGGGTAGGGGCGGATGTAGCCAAGTGGATCAAGGCAGTGGATTGTGAATCCACCACGCGCGGGTTCAATCCCCGTCGTTCGCCCATGAGGATCTTGAACATAAAAAGAATAAAAAATAAAAATAAAAGAGTTTTTCCTTTTTGTTCTATTTCCATCACTGGGTATAATGTAAAAAAAATGTGTAAAGTCTTATTATTCTTTGTCTACAAATATCCAAATTTTTATTCCTAATACCCCGTATATAGTTCGAACCGTATAGGAACAATAATCAATTTTAGCCCCAATGGTTTGGAGAGGAACCCTACCTTCTCTGATCCATTCGACGCGTGCAATTTCTTTTCCGTCGATACGCCCCGCAATTTGTACTTGAATTCCTTTTGTATTCGCCTGTTCAGTTAATTCAATAGCTTTTTTCATTGCTTTGCGAAAAGAAACTCTATTTTTTAATTGTCCGGCTATAAATTCTGCAAGAATATTAGGGTGTCCATAAGGATTTGCAATTCTTGTAATAGCAATGTTTAGTTTTCGGTTCGCACAATTAAGTTCTTTTTGTACATTCATCTGTAATTCTTCGACTCTTCGCGGTCTATTTTCTATTAATAATTTTGGGAATCCTATATAAATTATGACTTGAATTAGATCGATTCTTTTTTTAATCTCTATCCGTGCAATTCCCTCAACGCCAATACCGGAGGATATTCTCATATTTTTTTGTACATAATTCTTAATAAAATCTCGTATTTTTTGATCTTCTTGTAGACCTTCTGAATAATTTTTTGG